AAGAACTAGAACCGTATGGATTTCCAAAGACTCCATGGATAGGAACTAAAAACGAGATATCGAAGTAGTTCTGATGATTCAGTATATCATCACTTCAATTCGGAGTTCTTAGTTACTTTGACCGGGTGGATCTTAGTGATGGAATAATAAGTAATAATTCATTGGTTGATTGTATCATTAACCATTTCTTTATTTTGGTGCGAGGAACTTACCATGAATCCACTGATTTCTGCCGCTTCCGTTATTGCTGCTGGATTGGCCGTAGGGCTTGCTTCTATTGGACCTGGAGTTGGTCAAGGTACTGCTGCGGGCCAAGCCGTAGAAGGTATCGCGAGACAACCAGAAGCAGAGGGTAAAATACGAGGTACTTTATTGCTTAGTCTGGCTTTTATGGAAGCTTTAACAATTTACGGACTGGTCGTGGCATTAGCGCTTTTATTTGCGAATCCTTTTGTTTAATCCTATTCGATAAACGTGGAAATACGTACTTCTTTTCTTATTTTATTGCCGTCGACTTACCGCTTGCTTCTTCGAATTATATCAAAACTTCACTCCACTTCTTCGTTGAGACAATACTCCGGGGAAGGTCTGATTTGAGGATGAGGAATTAGTAGATCCACTCGCTTTCTCACTTCCCGTCCTTAATTTAATGGAAACCCCTTTTGACTTTTAGGAAGCGTTGCAGGTATTTCGCAATTGACATGAAACCGGGGACCTAATAAGTATCTTATTGGGAACTTCAATTGAAATAAAATAATAATAAAGAATCCATTTTTGAAATTTGAAAATGATTTCAAATGAAATGAATATATTCATATTTAAAATAAGTCAATTAATAAAAAAAAAGAAATCAATAATAAAAAAACGGGACGAAGTGATACAAAAAGAACTCTGTTCGATTTTGTTAGTCCTATCTATAAGAGGAGAGCATATGAAAAATGTAACCGATTCTTTCGTTTCCTTGGGTTACTGGCCATCCGCCGGGAGTTTCGGGTTGAATACCGATATTTTAGCAACAAATCTAATAAATCTAAGTGTAGTGCTTGGCGTATTGATCTTTTTTGGAAAGGGAGTGTGTGCGAGTTGTGTATTTCAAGAATAGGCTGGATCCAACCGGCTGCACTTTCTTTTTTTTTTATTTATAAATAGGGAAGAAAGGTGCACGATCTCGACGAATTACTTCTGAATAAATTAAGAAATCATATGTAAGAACCATAGCATTTCGTGACTCATTGGTAAATCAACTTTGATTCTCTATCAACCAATAATGTGGGACCATTAACATGGTTAAAGCTAAACCGCCTGAAGTCCGGGCACAACATGGTACTCTTTCTACCACTACGTTAGTACGGAGATGGTTTCAAAATGAATAGTTGGCAATTTATCCGATATAGAACACTCATATCGATAAAATGATTTGAACCATTTACTGGAAAAATGGGTGTCTCGCCCTTTTTTTATCCAATGCTGAATCGACGACCTATGTATAAAATAAGAAGAATTTTTTGGATTTGAAGAAAAAAAAACAACTTTGCTGACAATTACAGATTTTTTTGTCTGGTCGGAAGAGTCCTCTGAATATTCTGGTCTTGTATCAGTTTCCATATCTTGGAATACGAACAGAGAAGAGAGGGTAGGCTCATTACATTAAAAGATATGGGAATGCTCATAACATAAGTAACTGAGCGTGAGAGCCAAATGAATCGAAAGATTCATGTTTGGTTCGGGAAGAGATCATGGAAGTGAAGTTGTGAAATGAATGGGAAAATAATCTACTTTCATTAAGTGATTTATTAGATAATCGAAAACAGAGGATTCTGAGTACTATTCGAAATTCAGAAGAACTACGCGGAGGAGCTATTGAGCAGCTCGAAAAAGCCCGGGCTCGCTTACGGAAAGCGGAAATGGAAGCAGATGAGTTTCGAGTGAATGGATACTCTGAGATAGAACGAGAAAAACAGAATTTGATTAATGCCACTTATGAGAATTTGGAACGATTAGAAAATTACAAAAATGAAACCATTCATTTTGAACAACAAAGAGCAATTAATCAGGTCCGACAGCGAGTTTTCCAACAAGCCTTACAAGGAGCTCTAGGAACTCTGAATAGTTGTTCGAACAGCGAGTTACATTTACGCACCATCAGTGCTAATATTGGCATGCTCGGGGCCATGAAAGAAATAACTGATTAGCCCTTTTACTGTAGGCATTATTTTTTTTTTTTCTCCCTTTGTTTCCGAAAAAGAATTAAGAGACACTAATGGTAACCATTCGAGCCGACGAAATTAGTAATATTATCCGTGAACGTATTGAACAATATAATCGAGAAGTCACGATTGTGAATACCGGCACCGTACTTCAAGTAGGCGATGGCATTGCTCGTATTCATGGTCTTGATGAAGTAATGGCAGGGGAATTAGTAGAATTTGAAGAGGGTACAATAGGCATTGCTCTGAATTTGGAATCAAACAATGTTGGCGTTGTATTAATGGGTGACGGT